TCTTTTTCGGAAGGAAAGGGAAAAAATAATACCTAAACTCTAAACTAGAGTAAAAAAGGCTAATCAGTTATTTCTTCCATGGACCCGAGGATATCAATATTAGCACTGATGGTACGAAAATGTAATTCGCTATTCAAACAACTATTCAAAGTTCCTAGAGCTCGTTGTAAGGCTTGTTGCAAAACTTGTTGTCGGACCTGATTAATTGCTCTTTGTTTTTCAAAAAAAAGAGTTTCATTTTTGTAATTTTCTAATCGTTCCAAACTATTGCAAGTAGCATTAATCAAATTTACTTTTTCTCGTTCTATCTCATAGTATCCATTCGTTCGATACTCATCTGCTTCAATTTCCACTTTCCGTAATCTAACCCGAGCTCTTTCGAGCTGTTCAATGGCTCCTCTACGTAATTCTTCTGAATTTCGAATAGTACTCAAGATTCTCTGTTTTCGCTTATCTAATAAATCATTTAATGAAAGTAGATTATCTTTCCATTCATTTCACAACTATCATATCTCTTCCCGAACCAAACATGAATCTTTCAATTCATTTGGCTCTCACGCTCAATTGTTTCTTTTATCTTTTCTTTGATTAATGGGCATTCCCTTATCTTTGAACGGAATGAGCCTATCCTCTCTTTTCTGTTCTTATTCAAAGATATCGAAACTGATCTAACATCAGAATCTTAGGAGGACTCTTCAGACCAGACAAAAAATAAAAAATTGTCAGCAAAGTTGTTTCTTTATTTGTTCTTTATTTACAACTTCTTTCCAAAAATAAAAAGATTTTAAAGAAGAAAGAATAAAATTCTTTCTTCTTTATATGCTATAATAAATTAAATCAAAATCCTAATAGAATAGAAAGAGAATTGAATAGAATTATGAACTTCATTATTTCATTCTCATTATTATTAGAATAAAATGAGATTTCGATCTTTTTCATCCAAAAAATTCTCTTTTTTATACAAATATTTTATACAAATACAATACATAGGTCGTCGATTCGGCAGTGGATAAAAAAGGGGGACCCATCTTTCCAGTTAATGGTTCAAAGAATTTTATCCATATGAGTGTTCTACATCGGATAAATTCCTAATTCTTCCTTTTTTCTTTTTCTTATTTTTCAACCTTTTTGATACTTTTGGTACTAACGTAGTGGTAGAAAGAGTACCATGCTATGCTGTGCCTGGACTTCAAACAATTTATCTTTAACCATGTAAAAGACCTCAACATTATTGGTTGATAGAGAAGAGAATCAAAGTTCATTTACCAATTAGTCACGAAATGCTATGGTTCTTACATATGATTTATGAATAAAATCCAATTTCAAAGTAATTCGTCGAGATTGTGCACCTTTTGTTCCTATTTATACTATAGAAATATAAAAAAGAATACATAAATATAAAGAAAGTGCAGCCGGTTAAATCCAACCTATTCTTGAAATACACAACTCGCACACACTCCCTTTCCAAAGAAAATCAATACACCCAGCACTACGCTTAGATTTATTGGATTTGTTGCTAAAATATCGGTATTAAACTCGAAACTCCCAGCGGATGGCCAGTTCCCTACGGAAACAAAAGAATTGGTTATATTTTTCATATGCTCTCCCCTTATAGATAGGACTAACAAAGAACAGAGTTCTTTTTGTATCACTCCGCTTATTATTATTAATGGAATTTGAGAATTCTCAAATTTCTTAGTTATGGTTATGCTTTTTTTCTTCTTTTTTTTTTACATTTTTATTCTACGATGAAATTAAACATTAAACAAAAGGATTTGCAAATAAAAGAGCTAATGCCACGACCAGTCCATAAATTGTTAAAGCTTCCATAAAAGCCAGACTAAGCAATAAAGTACCTCGTATTTTACCCTCTGCTTCTGGTTGTCTCGCAATACCTTCTACGGCTTGTCCCGCAGCAGTACCTTGACCAACCCCAGGTCCGATAGAAGCAAGCCCTACAGCCAATCCAGCAGCAATAACGGAAGCAGCAGAAATAAGTGGATTCATGGTAAGTTCCTCGCACCAAAAAAAGAAATGGTTAATGATACAACCAACCAATGAATTAGTACTTAATCTCTTTTTTTTTCTACTTCTACTTTTCTTATATTACCTTACTACACTTCTTTTTTATTTTTTGATATTTTTCACTAAAATCTATCGGGTAGAAGTAGCTAAAAGTTCCAAATGGAATTCAGAATATTACTGAATTGTCAGAACTACTTCGATAGACCGTTTTTCCTTTCTACCTTATGTAAATAAATATGTATACGGTTTTAGTCATTGTGTTTCCTTGTTTATAAATTATTCTATTTTTTCTCTTTCATTCAATTCACAATCAAAGACAAAATAGAAAAAGGACTTATATGGGAATCCATCTAAATGCAGTGGGCTAGAAAAAAAAAGAGATAGGGGTAATTACCATTTAACTAGTAAATATTTTTTCTTCCATAACGTAAATCACCTGCACTTTTTATTCTTTTTTATTCTATTAAATTGTATTCTGAAACCATTCTTCAAAACATACACAAGGATTGATACTCATAGGTATTACATATACATGATCTCCAACCCAGTGGATTATATTGAACCCCGAACCCTCGCATTGCTTGAATTGGGATAAGCTTCAAAAATTAAAAAAAAAACTATTTTGAAAGTGAGTCAATGATGACCCTCCATGGATTCACCTATATAAGCCGCAGCCAAAGTTGCAAAAATAAGAGCTTGAATACCACTTGTAAATAATCCAAGAAACATGACAGGTATAGGAACTACTGAAGGCACTAAAGAAACAAGAACAACAACAACTAATTCATCAGCCAATATATTCCCGAAAAGTCGAAAACTAAGAGATAAAGGTTTTGTGAAATCTTCTAGAATATTAATTGGTAAAAGTATTGGAGTTGGTTGAATGTATTTCCCGAAATATCCCAATCCTTTTTTCCTAAGACCCGCATAGAAATATGCCACTGACGTGGGTAAAGCTAAAGCAACAGTAGTATTTATATCATTCGTGGGCGCAGCTAACTCCCCATGAGGTAATTTTATGATTTTCCAAGGTAAAAGAGCACCTGACCAGTTAGAAACAAAAATAAATAGGAACATCGTTCCTATAAAAGGAACCCAAGGACCATACTCCTCTCCAATCTGAGTTTTGCTCAAGTCTTGAATAAATTCAAGGACATATTCGAAGAAATTCTGACCGTTGGTCGGAATGGTTTGCGGATTCCGAACAGCTATGATGACTGAACCTAATAAGATAGCAATTACAACCCAAGAAGTGATAAGTACTTGGGCATGAATTTGTAAACCTCCTATTTGCCAATAGAAATGTTGGCCTACTTCTACACCTGATATATCGTATAACCCTTTGAGTGTTTTAATGGAACATGGTATAACATTCATATTGTCCTCTAACAGAAATCGAACTTCAAAAAAGTGATTATTTTTATTCAACCATCTCTTTCTCAATTCACCTATATTCATTCATGATTTTAAGTTATGAATCGTATATTTCGGATACCGAGAAATCACATAAAAAAAATACCAATCATTTTTATCTTTTCTTTTAAATATTATTTGATAGTCAAAACATAGTTCAAACTCCAAAAGATGCAAACCAAAAGAGTAACAATTAAAGAGAGTTCACCAAAAACAAACTAATCTTCTTCTTTCTTCTTCTTAAGAGTAATGATAAGATAATCAACCATTTTTTATATAACTAGAATGGCCCTCACAAATTGCAGATACTAATTTGGTAAGAATCAATCGAATCGAAGCTATAGCATCATCGTTGGCCGGAATAGAAATATCTGCAAGATCTGGATCACAATTTGTATCGATTAAACAAATCGTCGGAATACCCAAAATGACACATTCTCGAAGAACCGTATATTCTTCTTGCTGATCCACGATAATTACAATATCGGGCAATCCCGTCATATATTTGATCCCGCCAAGATATGCTTGCAAAGTAGATAACTTTCTCTTCAACATTGCTGCATCTCCTTTAGGGAGACGATTGAATTTCCCCATCTTTTGTTCTGCTCTTAAGTCCCTGAACTTCTGAAGTCTTGTTTCTGTAGTAGACCAATTCGTTAACATACCACCAAGCCATTTTTTATTAACATAATGACATCGAGCCTTTATTGCTGCTGATGCTACTAAATCTGCTGCTTTATTTTTGGTGCCAACGATTAAGAATCTTTTTCCCCTACTTGCTGCATCATAAACTAAATCGCAGGCTTCTGATAAAAAACGAGCAGTTATAGTAAGATTTGTAATATGAATACCTTTACGCTTTGCCGAGATGTAAGGAGCCATTCTAGGATTCCATTTATTAGTAACATGACCAAAATGAATTCCTGCTTCCATCATTTCTTCCAAATTGATGTTCCAATATCGTCTTCCCATTTTACCACACTTTATCTTTTTCTTTTTTTTTTCAAAGAGATTCAGTACCTTATGAAAGAAAAAATTGTTCCGACGGAACCTTCTACCAGGATTGATCATTGATCTACGACCCAAATCATGAATTTCATTCTTTCTTTTTTATTTCATTGATTATATGAAATCCATAATCGGACTAGAGAGTGAAAGTAAAAAAAAAAAGAAACCTCTTGTTAGGATACATTACGTAAAAGATTGGTCTGATGTCTCATGGAAAGTTTTTGGGGCACAAGAACAAAATAATTCTCTATGGTGTAGCAAAATATCGCTCATTTCCAACTCAAATAGATTCTTCCTTTTGATTTTCAAATGAATGTTTTTGTCTTGCTTTGAACGATGTACTAATTTGTTGAATCCGGTACCAACCGGTATAATCCCCCCCAGAACAACGTTCTCTTTCAGACCTTTCAACCAATCAATACGACCTCGTAGAGCAGCTTTTGCTAAAACTCGAGCAGTTTCTTGAAAACTTGCTTCGGATATGAAACTTTGAGTATTCAGAGATGACTTCGTTATTCCCAATAAGATTGCCCGATAACAGATTGATTCGTCCAAAACGCGCCCTGCTCGTTCTGCTCGCAACAATCCAATAAATTCCCCAGGTAAAAAAACATTAGACATTCCATCTTCTGAAACCAAAACTCTTGATGTTACTTGACGTACAATAATCTCTAGATGTCTATTATGGATCTGTACCCCCTGGGATCGATAAACCTTTTGTATCTTATTAACCAAAGAGATACGACTTTGGGCTATGGTTAGTTCAGCTCCAATCAAGAATCCCCAGGGGATCCCAAGAATCCTTCGGATACGTTCGTCCCAACCTTCAATTCTTCTTTCGAGGTTCATCGATATTGAATCAATTGAACGAACTTCTAAGATTTGTTCTACTTTTGGAAGACCTTGCGTTATGTCACCAGATCTCGATTTTTCATATATAAATGTAATTAATGTATCTCCTTCATAAAAGGTTTCCCCATAATGACCATGGACAGTTGCTCCTGAAGTGACCAAATAGGGCTTAGCTGATCTTATAACTAGAGAATCAACATGAACAATGAAAATTTGACCAGATTTTTTTATGCGTGATCCATATTTCAATAGATATACATTTTCACAAAGGAATTGTCCAAGGCTAATTATTGTCCATGCCTCTTCACAAGAATCGTGATGGAGAAAACACCAATTCAAATGGAATGAATTCCAAATGATGTTACTGCAAGGATCGGGATTATAAATCCTACTATTTTCATCTAGGAAACAGTATTGAAATGGAAGTACTTGAAGCACTTGGAAAGTCTGTTGAAAATTTTCAAGCAAAAAAGATTTCTTTAAAAAGACTTGATTATAAGTTCTTAAATAGTAAGATGAACGAGAATTTACTATTCTAGGCACAATAGTACCTAAAGGACCCAACAAATACCTAATTGGAGTCATGGAATCCAATTCTTTTGTCGCATTATTATATCTCGAAGTATTGAAGGGGCCAATTCGAGAACAATTGGATGATGACAAAATTAGGAAAGATTGGCATTCCTTATTTCGATTTAACAACGTACCAAGAGTTCCCTGATGTTGGGGAAATAATTGAATCTTCGCCTTGGAATCAAAAGGATTTTTTCTATGGATACGATCTAATTCATTATTGGAAATCAATCCTGAAACTGCCGTATCATACCTTTTTTCGGTATACGAAAGAGTGGACTTTACTAACTCAATTCGGATGAAATAACAAAGCAGATCATTTGTCCTTATTTCAACAAAAGAAGCATGAACCTTTTCTTCTATAGAACTCTTTTTTTCTTGGTCCCAAGTCAATACTAAGCAAGCCCGAACTAATTGAATACTTGTGTGAGAAATTCCTCGAATTGACTTGCCATTTTCATAAAGTATATAATTGACAATTCGAAGTTGGACATTATTCTTTTCCTGCAAGAGATCCTGAGAGAAAAGTGTTGCTAAATTTATCCCATCAGCTATTTCATATGTGACTACGGGCCGAACCAAAACAAAAGACTTTTTTTTGGTAGGTGTAATGCGTTGGACATAGATCCAATTTTTAAATTTTTTTGATCCTTTAGAATATTTTTTTCCGATTCCTGGTGGTATCAAAATGCCACTGTGCCTAGATATTTTATCCACCTCTCCAGAAAAATAAATATCTCCAGAAAATATTTTCAGTTCTATACTTTTCTTTTTTCTCTCCACTCGGACTAATCCACCTACTCGACTTCTTGTATTTATATTTAAAACAAGTCGTGTATCTACTCCAATGATACTATTGTTCCGGACCATTATGGGCGAAGATCCGGGTAAGATATGTATTTCCTCGGGAATGAAAAAAAATTGATCTACTTTCATTTGCGTTTGGTATTTCGGACTAAAATCTTTTGCTCCTCGATACTCAATCAAATTTTCTTTTTTTACGATTGAATCTACTTCGACAATCCCATATTTAGTAATTCCCGAACTGCTTCTTCTGTATCGCGGATCATCAAAATAAGCAAGAATACTATTTCTACGTAAAATACCATTTATAGGTATTTTAATCGAAATACCAAAACAGGGTATTAGTTTCTTTTTTTGTTCTTGATCATATTGTAAGGGAATCACAAATCTATTTCTTCGCTTTTTCGCCAAAGAATTCTCTTGACGAATATAAGTAGAAGGCTCTATGAGATTCCAATGACCGTTAGATATGATTCGATAAGGTTTTGAATAGTCAAGACTTTCCCTATCTTTTTTACCAAAAGTATCCAACAATTTATGTCTTACTTGATCATTAGTCAGTGAGAGATCAAAGATATCTTTGAGAGAAAAAGAATTAGCATTCATTTGATCTTGATCCTTGTGGAGTGAAAAAGACACTATATTGGAATTGGATCTGCATAGACCTCCTGCTAATATCCATAAATGACTTGTTTTTGGTAATAGATGAACATTACTATATGGATATTCGGGCGTATGATAGCCATCAGTACTCCAGTGCATTTCTCCTTCTGACTCAGAATAAATATGTTTTTGAACCCTCTCCTTAAAACGAAAGGTGGACGT